ATCGTTCATGAATTCAAATTCACAGTCAATAGTTAATGGTTCAAATTTATCCTGAATTTTTGTTTTGTGACTGAAAATCCACAATAGGTTTTTCAATATAAAGGGGGGGAGGGGGTGTTTTTAAATAGTGTGTTTGTTTTAAGATACTATACAATCAATCGAAGAAATGTATCCAATCCAAAGAGAAAAGTATGGAATATTTTCATATATTTTTTTGTATCGTTTTGGCGACATGGCCGAGCGGTAAGGCGGGGGACTGCAAATCCTTTTTCCCCAGTTCAAATCTGGGTGTCGCCTGATCAACAAAAAAATCGGAATACCTTATTATGTTTTGCTGAGATAAATTGACAAATTTTTTTCCAGCAGAAGTAAGCGGGGGAGAGGACTCTTGATACTTGCTTGATTCTATAAGCATCTGGCGGTTCTGTTCTCTAAAATGAAAATGCTGTAAATCCTTGCGTCTAGGCTTCAGTTCAAGGAAAGATTATATTAGTGAATATTGAATGAAAAAGAATCGTTAAATCTTAATATGACAGCTCTTCTATTATTAATGTAGTGTTTATTAATTAGGTCTTGAATTAATTTGGATAGACGAACGAGGAATTTATTTGATTATTAATTTATTAGTTGCGTACGTAAAGGCCGAAAGATACTTTGTTCGTATATAGACTCATGAAATTCTCTCTGTGCTCCTGCATTCAATTTAATATTGATTGGCTTTAATGTAATAGACTATCTTCCGATTGTTTCACAGAGACAAACAGGAGACGTAACGTAAGGATTAGATAAAATGAGAAATAGGGTATGCGATAGATAGTGATCTATCTTGACTCTATATTTTTATACTTTTTACTTAATGAAATGAAAGTCAACAAAAGAAAGACTAGGTCTTATTATTTCTACATGTTAGTAACATTCCCTTGAAACTTCCAGGGGTGTATCTACGTATTTTGCTTGCGCTTAGTGTTTTCCGATTCTACTAGAAATCATATAGGAACCTGTTAGAATTTATAATTGTGAGTTTATTGGATTGTTTCATCAACGGTATTGGGTCAGAATTCCCTTTTGACTCTGCGCCAGGGATTCCACTATTATTAATGAACATAATAATGATTAGTGAACATTAATGGAATAATTCCTTCATATTTATAGAGATAGGGGATATAATTCACATGGATATAGTAAGTCTCGCTTGGGCTGCTTTAATGGTAGTCTTTACATTTTCTCTTTCACTCGTAGTATGGGGTAGAAGTGGACTCTAGAAGTACTACTAATTGAGTTTGATTCCTCAAACTCAACCCATATCAATTGTTTTATAGATCGTTCTGCAAAGTCCTTTTTTTTACTGTTAAAATAGAAAAGAAAATAATTATGTTATTAAGTGGATACAGACTTCCTATGGGAAACAACATAGACATAGTGGTTGTCCAACAATATACTACACATAATAAAATATTGCCTTGGGCAAGTCACATATTGCGCGTTCCCGCTTTTTTTTATTCTTTTAGAAATCTTATTTATGGTATGCTTGCTTTATTGAACTCATTTCATATCATGGTTCAAACGTTAAAAATTAGCGGGCTTTACTAATCCTTTTCGAAATCCAAAGAGGTTCCCATGGAAATGAACCACTGGATCATCTGTCAACTGATCAATCAATTACTTCTTCAGAATACTAAAAAAAGATTATTTTATTTTCTTTTTATTAATTATTAATATAGGCCTATACTCTTTTTTCCTTCGTCAATTTGATTCTTTCAATGGATATCGGGATTCATATTGAATAGAATCAGAAATTCTAGGAATTAGAATTGTAAGAGTAAGAATTGCCCTTCGATTTTTTCAGATTGATGATTGGAATCAACACAAATTAAATAGATGAAGCAAAGAAATAGAATTGTTACATTATGTAAATACATTACATATATGTAATTGATATCTATGAAGATACATATTGCAGATTGATCTATATTAAACCTCTATCTTTATACAGTACGACTTTATATACTACACTACAATAACAATAATAAGTATGGTAGAAAGATTCATATATTTCTTTCTACCATACTATCGAATCTCATAAAATACTGATGATTCTAGTCCGCTTATTTCATTTAAGACACGAAATCTTAATACTTTTCATTTTCTTTTTTCTTTTCAATCATTGATAAGAACTAAACAGTCAAGTTTAATTCAAATTAATCATTTTGGCTGACTGTTTTTACATATATTATAAGTAAAAAAGCAGTAGGAACTAGAATGAACAGTGCAGTAGCAATAAATGCGAGAATATTTACTTCCATAATCTCATCGTTTCATTTTTAATTAATTCGCAATAACTCGGGATTTAATCCCATAGAGCTGATAAATCTTTCGCCTGTAAATTCAATATTCAATGGGATGAATTACATCTCGACGATATCGAATCGGAGCAATATCATGAATAACAATATCTGAGCTATCAAATTGATTCATCGTCGAGAATTAAATAGTATAACATAGGAAGATCTTTTATCCATACCGAATTCAAATTTTGATTCCTGATCCGATAAATAATTCCTTTACTTTCTTTATCATTCTTTTCCATTCTTTCTTTTCTATAACCTACGTACCTCCTTGTGGAATCATCTGATGAAATATCATATGACCGCCTTTACACTTACTTACATTGGTTATAAAAAACCCCAATAAAATAACCAATAGAAGCGAAATGTAAAAAGGAAGAAGTTTAGTTCTAAACCCCCTTTTTATGATCTAATCTTCTTGGAAAACAAAGAAGTAGTATAAATAAGGAGAGTCCGGGTATAAAAAAATCGAGTATTCCATCAAATTCATTAAAAAGTTTGTTCTTTCTTCGGCAAGACCCTTAAACTTAAAAAAGATTATTCATTCCCTCACAAAGAGAGATAGGATCTTCTTTGAGCTTTATTTTATTAATATCCCATTTCCTTGGATTAATTTTGGGATACATATATCAAAAATTCAGTGTGAAATTTGAATGAGATAAATTGGTTCAAATTCACATTAATAATTGAAATTCTTAATTGAGGTTGCACAAAATCGGAGCCCTAAAGGGATATACTTTTAATCTTAAAAGTATTATATCAAGGTTACTATGTTAAGTTAATCTTTTTTGTATCGTACAAATTCCATTTCTGTATAGCCCCCCTGTAAACATATAGTACTCTATTACGCAGATCGGGAATAATCGAAAAAGCCAGACTCCGTACGGTATTTGTTGGAATCCTGAATATAATTTTACCAATCATTGTACTAATCTACAGTTGAATAAATGGTAATTCCCATATTTATTTGATGAGAAATGTGAAACTAATAAATAAATAAAATAGGAGGGTATCCTCTTGTGAATGAAATTCTGCTATTTCTTTTGTTCTCCTTTTCACAGCAAACGCAGAGATGAATTGATGTATTTTTTTTATTGGATTTGGATCTGTCGGGACTGACGGGGCTCGAACCCGCAGCTTCCGCCTTGACAGGGCGGTGCTCTGACCAATTGAACTACAATCCCAAGGAAATCAAGTGTACATCATACATATTCTTATGATTTAATTCAAACCCTTTCTATTTTATTTCTATTTTATTTAGATTAGAATAGTCGTATTGTAACAGAAACGCGAGTAATATATTTGATATACCCACGGATATGCACTTTAGTGAGAGCGACTCACGGATTGTTAATAATCCTTTCGTTTTTTATAAATTGATTAATAATCAAATAAAGCTTTCAATGAAAAAAAAAAGAGTTTTTTTATTTATTCTTTATTTTATTCTTTTCCTTATACTTCCAGATCCTTATATGAATCTAGTATGAATCTAGATCATTAGCAAGCAAGATCAGAATTTGTGAGAAAAAATAAAGAGAGCAAATGAACGGCGGTAAAATATATCAGAAAATTTTAGTTTTTTTATTCTTCCGTATTCCGATCAGGCATTTCTGGGGAACAACAAAAGGGGTTCTATCATTTCATGGTGGATCGGCCAATTATTGGGCCGAGCTGGATTTGAACCAGCGTAGACATATTGCCAACGAATTTACAGTCCGTCCCCATTAACCGCTCGGGCATCGACCCAGGAAGAATCAATTCCCGGCTTATTGATAATCCATGATCAACTTCCTTTCGTAGTACACCTACCCCCAGGGGAATTCGAATCCCCGCTGCCTCCTTGAAAGAGAGATGTCCTGAACCACTAGACGATGGGGGCAAGTATGCCCGACCGCCATCATACTATGCTTATGCTCATTGTATGAAGAGTTTTTTAAAATTGTCAATATAATGTGGTATGATTAAATCTGAAAGATCTTTCCCTCTTTCCTGATTCCATAGAATCTTTTGATTCGTATTTATATTCATGAATCATTCATTCTAATCATATAATTTTTTTTTTTTAATATTATTTTCATTAAATTTTATTCTAATTAATTAGAAATAGAATTATATCAAAGAATAAAATAAATAAAGAAAATGAATATAAGAATAAATCGATATTATTAAAATTATTAATATTAAAAAAAATCTGAAAATATGGGAAGAAGAATAGGGATCAACAAGTTATTGAAAATTGTTTTTCTCTAAGAATTAAGAAGAATTAAGTTCGGGGAACAAGTAAAAAAAATCTTTTTATCAATGATTCTACGAAAGATCTTATATCTATGTTGAATTGGTAAGTCTATGTATCAATCAAATTAATTTCGTTATGATGGGGGTCAATTCAATTAGGGTCGGTTAGGGTCGGTTTTGAAACAATTCATTGCATTTATAAAATCCAATCTTAATAAACCATTTTTTTATTTTACCTATACTCACTAGAGAAATTGAATTTATCGTTCTTGTATGTACATATATATATTAGAATAAGTAGACTCATAGTGGGTAATGACTTATTCAGTAATTAAATAAAAAAAATGGGCCCTTTTAACTCAGTGGTAGAGTAACGCCATGGTAAGGCGTAAGTCATCGGTTCAAATCCGATAAGGGGCT